ACAGCTAAGGGATGGGAAATCTTTCTCCTGTTACATGAATCCAATTTTCAGTTCATCCGGGAAAATCCATCTTTTTCTAAACAATGTCTTTGTCATTTGATCCAATAGCCTTCCGTTAGATAGGAACAGATTTGATAAGTACTGATAACTCGCGGATTGAATATTAGAACGGAAAGATCTATTATATAATGAACTAATGGTTCTAAGCCGTCTCCGTCTCTGGCGATTAATAAAAAATTCGAAGTACTTTTCTTTCGGTTTCTTGCTAAACCCGCGTTTATATAGAGTCTCCCTTTGGGAAGTCAGAAGAAGCCCCTTTGACATCTCTTCATCTGCAAAGAATTCTCGATGTGAAAACAGAAAGACAGAGAGCTCATCGTTGAATATGTAAAAGAGTGGATCTCCAGGGTCCCAAATGAATTGTCCTTTTCGAAAAAAGACTTGTTCTTTGGAAGATCTATCTCGTCCCGGGTACTCCATGGTTTCACTCTGCAAGAACTCCCAATCATTCTCTTGAAGCTCATCCTCTTCATCATATCCATCATCCCCTTCACCATAAAATGCATAATCAAAATATTCATCATTAACTTCATCAGAAATGATCGGCTTGCCCCGAAATGACCTGGCCCAATAGGGAAATTCCAATTCATTGGGCCTTTCGATCCAATCAAATAGAAAGCCCCAAGGTTGCCATATTCTAGGAGCCCAAACTATGTGATCGACTACATCCTCCGCTAACTGTTGCGGGTCGGTGCCTTCTGCCCATTCTTTAAACTCCGATTCATAGAGAAATCTACGATCAAAGATAGAACGAGATCCATTTTCCATCATCTCTAAGGGATTCCTTGGTTCGGGCCGAAGAAGCGAGGATCCCACCAGAGCGCCTTCTACTACTTCTAATAGGCCATCAACTAGATCAGAATCCGTCTCAACGAGTCTATAAGAAGTTATCCAATTTTTTTCATCGGGTCCGGGTAGAGACCAAAGATCTTGAGCGACCGATCCGGCAGAACAACTCAAAAGATAAAGAAGTATCGTTAATTTCTGCATGCTCGTTCCAAGTTCGAAGAACCATTTGTACAAATAAGGATCCCCTTCGTAACATGATTGCTTCTTCATATAGATAGATATAGGATCTATAAGGCAGCAATTATTTATAAGTACATTTTGTGCAACAGCCCTTCCTATCTGATAGAACAGGATCCCATGATCCGGAACCGGTCTTACATGGGCTCGCAACTCCCAAGTTTGTCTATGAAGAGCGAATCTAATTGTATTAGTGTCTATAATTGATTTCTTCTGTGTAATACTAATCGATAGGGCCTCATTGGTAATTGCTACAAGATCTCGTGCATTGTAACCCATGGCTATGGACCCGAATCCATTAGTATGGAACATTTTCTTTTCCAAGTGAAATCCCCTAGTATATGAAAGGGTGAAAACGCGATTTCGTTGTTGTGGAATAAGAAGCCTTCGTATCTTAATGCATGTATTTAATTTATTCGGAGCTATTAGAGCGGGATCCACTTTTTGGGGAATATGAGTCGAAGCAATAACAAGAATATCTCTAGTGGACCGTCTTTCACAATCCCCGGAGAGATAGTTCAATAATAAACCGAGGGACTCCGACTCATCCACATACAGATCATGAATGTTTGGAATCCATACTATGCAAGGAGACATTGTTCTTGCCAATTCGAATTGCAAGTTGATAGAAGCTAAATCTATTTCCAACTCGATGATATACCTAAGTATCTCATCATCCACCGTATACTCCTCCCTCAGCTCCGGGTCCGAGTCCAAGTTCGAATAAATATAGTCACGATCATCAATATCATCCACATCTTTAAGCGCATCCATATATTCCTTAGCAGGATCGCTATCATCATCAATACCATCAATATCCACATCATCAAGCGCTTCCATATAGTCCTCAGGATCGAGATCATCAATAACTATTTTCAAATCCAGCTTGTTCAGAAATACCGTAATGAAAGGAAGATAGGAGTTTGTCGCTAGGGATTTGACCAAATAGGATCGTCCAGTTCCTATAGGACCTATCACTAAAATCCCCCTAGAGGGGGATAGGGCTAGGCGAAACGAAAAGGGTTTTGGTTTTCCATGAGATGGGAAATGAAAACTATTAGCCCCACACGAGGTTTGTGAATAAGTGATTGTCTGATAATGAGCAAGGAATATCCGTCTTTCTGCTAAACAGGATGTATTGAACTCATAATTCATTAGATTCTTTTGATGAATGTCAACTAAGTATCGTAAGTAAATTGCTCCCGCTTGTTCAAACATTTGATAACCATAGTCACTCTTTACTAAACGATCAATATGAGTCAGACTCCATAGAATTTGATCAATCCCTTTGTCTGGCCTTAAGGTGGAGAAATGAAACGAGTAAACTCTCTCTTCATCCAAAAACCAATCACAGGTCTCGATCCAGGATTCTATTTCATCATGAGTCTGAAACCTTTGCCCTTTTCTTATCCAT